GGGAATTGAACCCGCGCGTGGTGGATTCACAATCCACTGCCTTGATCCACTTGGCTACATCCGCCCTGGACTTCTTTTTAACTTTAAACTAAAAAATATAGATAAAATGCCTATTTATGCAATATGAGTAAAACTCTAGTGAATTAATAGTGAATTGAGCGGAACAATACCCACCTCTTGATAAGACCAAAAGGATTGGGTATTGCTCCTTCAACGACTCGTATACACTAATACCGATGTATTATCCATTTGTAGATGGAGCTTCAAGAGCAGCCAGGTCTAGAGGGAAGTTGTGAGCATTACGCTCATGCATAACTTCCATACCAAGGTTTGCACGGTTGATGATATCAGCCCAAGTGTTAATAACACGACCTTGACTGTCAACTACAGACTGGTTGAAATTGAATCCATTTAGGTTGAAAGCCATGGTGCTGATACCTAAAGCAGTGAACCAAATGCCTACTACTGGCCAAGCTGCCAAGAAGAAATGTAGGGAACGAGAATTGTTGAAACTAGCGTATTGGAAGATCAATCGGCCAAAATAACCATGAGCAGCGACGATATTATAAGTTTCTTCCTCTTGACCGAATCTGTAACCTTCGTTAGCAGACTCGTTTTCAGTGGTTTCCCTGATCAAACTAGAGGTTACCAAGGAACCATGCATAGCACTGAATAGGGAGCCGCCAAATACACCAGCTACGCCTAACATGTGAAATGGATGCATAAGGATGTTGTGCTCAGCCTGGAATACAATCATGAAGTTGAAAGTACCAGATATTCCTAAAGGCATACCATCAGAGAAGCTTCCTTGACCAATAGGGTAGATCAAGAAAACCGCAGTTGCGGCTGCAACTGGAGCTGAATATGCAACAGCAATCCAAGGGCGCATACCCAGGCGGAAACTAAGTTCCCACTCACGACCCATGTAACAAGCTACACCAAGTAAGAAGTGTAGAACAATTAGCTCATAAGGACCACCATTGTATAACCATTCATCAACGGATGCTGCTTCCCAGATCGGGTAAAAATGCAATCCGATAGCTGCAGAAGTAGGAATAATAGCACCGGAGATAATATTGTTTCCATAAAGTAGAGACCCAGAAACAGGCTCACGAATACCATCAATATCCACAGGAGGAGCAGCAATGAAGGCGATAATAAATACAGAAGTTGCGGTCAATAAAGTAGGGATCATCAAAACGCCGAACCATCCAATATAAAGACGGTTCTCAGTGCTGGTTATCCAGTTACAGAAGCGACCCCATAGGCTTGTGCTTTCGCGTCTCTCTAAAATAGCAGTCATGGTAAAATCTTGGTTTATTCAATTATCAGGGACTCCCAAGCACACATATTACCTATATTATCTATAAATGGATATATAGATAATATAATGGAAGATAATATAATGGAGGGCTTGTTATTCAACAGTATAACATGACTTCCATATCTGTGTCAACCAGCACAAAACAAATACGTAGCCAGATAGATATATCTCTGAATATATCATGCACAAAACGCTTTGTGCATTTTGTGAATGAAGTAAAGTAAGTTAAAAAAAAAAAAAGATAGCATATGGATTTACGAAATAGCAAATGGGTCCATTTGCTATTTCGGTTGCTATTTCGGATCGATATGGGTTGCCCGGGACTCGAACCCGGAACTAGTCGGATGGAGTAGATAATATCTTTCCTTACTGTAATAGGAGAAAAGATCCCTCCTCAAACCGTGCTTGCATTTTTCGTTGCACACGGCTTTCCCTATGTATACATTTAAAACTCAGTTCCCTAGAAAAGACTCTAAGAAACTTGAATACTCAGTCGATTCAACCACTACTGTGTAAACATTTCAGAATAAAAATGAAAGCATTTTTTTTTTCTTTCTTCATGATTTAAGAATTGTTTCGATTTATTTTCTATTTATGTGGTCTCATCACCAATCATTCATGATTAGCCAGGTCGGTGATACGGATAATATCCAAATACCAAATACATTCCTTATGTAACTTATGTGAAATAGAAGAGGTTCTTGGGAAGATCAAAGAAAGAACTTGTTCTTCCTCCATAAGGAATTCCTCTAAGAATTCCGAACCTAATTTTTTCAAAAAGGTGCGTACCGTACTTTTGTGTTTACGAGCCAAAGTTCTAGCACATGAAAGTCGAAGTATATACTTGATTCGATACAAACTATGTTTTTTTGAGGATCCACTGTAATAATGAGAAAGATTTCTGCATATATGGCCAAATCGATCAATAATATCAAAATCGGACGAATCAGACCGAGCCGGCTTACTAATGGGATGTCCTGATACATTACAAAATTTCGCTTTAGCCAAAGAACTAATTAGAGAAAAAATGGGAACTATGGTCTCGAATCTCTTAATAGAAGTATCTATTAGAAATGCATTTTCTAGCATTTGACTCCTTACCATCGAAGGGACCATTCGTAGACTTGAGAGATAGCCCATAAAATAGAAGGAATGATTGCATAATTGGTTTATATGGATTCTGCCCGGTTGAGACCACAAGTGAAAATGACACTGCCATAAATTGACAAGATGATATTTCCATTTCTTCATCATAAAATGAGTCCCCTTTGAAGCCAGAATTGATTTTCCTCGGTATCTGACATAATGTGCAAAAGGATCCTTAAGTAACCACAAGGTCTTCTGAAAATGATTACAAAGCACTACTAAAAAATGCTCCATTTTTCCATAGAAATATGTTCGCTCAAGAAAGGCTCCAGGGGATGTTGATCGTAAACGAGAGGCTTGTTTACCGAGAAAAACGAATATGGATTCGCATTCATATACATGAGAATTATATAGGAACAAGAATAATCTTTGATTCTCTTTTGAGAAAAAAAAAAAGGATCTCTTTGAATTAATGAAACTATTTGAATTACGATACTCGTGGAGAAAAAATCTCAATAAATGCAAAGAGGGAGCATCTTGTATCCAGGAGTGAAGGGTTTGAACCAAGATTTCCAGATGGACGGGGTGGGGTATTAGGATATCTAACACATGATTTAAATGTGATAATTTGTCCTCGAAAAAGGGAAATATTGAATGAATAGATCGTAAATTATGAGATTTTGCTATTTCTTTTTCTTCCAGGCAAGATACTAATTGCAGGGAGAGTGGAATTTCCATAATGACTGCAAAAGCCTCTGATATGGTTTGATAATCAAAATTTTTGCTTTTCCTAACGAATCCATTTTGGTGAAAATTGGTAACCAAAATAATAAAATGGTTCTGTTGATGCATTCGAATAATTAAACGTTTCACAATTAGTGAACTGAATCTTTTGTCATAACCTAAATTTTCCATCGATTCGTAAACAATTGATCCATTTAAATCATGATTATGAGCAAGTACATAGATAGACTCCTGAAAGAGAAGTGGATATAGGAAGTGTTTTTGTGGAGATCTATCCATTTCTAAATATCCTTGTAATTCCTCCATTTACATTTTATTTGAAATTCTACTTGAACTGAAGGAATAGGGGATTTTTTGGTTTATCAAATGATACATAGTGCGATACAGTCAAAACAAGGTATATAGTAAGAAAAAAAAAAAAAAGAGATACCCTGGAGACAAGGAGACCAATCAACAAATACTCTCTTTTTCCACCCCATTTTGATTTTCGTTAGAGTTGCACGTTATAGTTTAAAAGGATGTCAAGAAATTGTTTATTTTTGCAACCCGATCGCTCTTTTGACTTTGGAAAAAATTAGCTTTGTCAGTATACGATTTCTTCTACACATTCGTCTTTACTCACTCCATAATAGAGTTAATAATTAGGATTCATAAAAAAAAAGGGAAATCTATCATCCACTCACAGGGGAACCTTTTCCCGCCTCAGGTATTAATATATATATTTTTAACGTCTAATTAAATCGGGAAATTATTTGAATTCTAATTCATTCTAATTCATATGTAATATGAATTTAATAATAATATAATTAGAATATATATATAATAATATAATATATTAATATAATATATATAAAATAATAGAATATATATATTATATAAAATAATATATATATATATAATATATATTATTATTTTATTTTTTATTTAACTAAAATAAAACTAAAATAAATAATAATAAAAAAAGCTCGTTGCTTTTTCTTTCCCTATAATTGGAGACATAGAGCTCTATCCATTTATTCACTTGACCCAGGGGTGAATTTTTTGAGTCCCGTTACAAGACAAGAAAAGAAGCAAAGACAAGATTTTTTTGCCAATCCGGTAAGGATGAAGTATTCTCTGAGTTCCCTATTGATACGACATGCTATTTTTTCCATTCATTCCCTTTCTGGATCAGTCGTGGTCTTACAAACTCTACCAACGGTATGGACGAATTCCTTGCTTCATCCAAATGTGTAAAAGATCATAGTCGCACTTAAAAGCCGAGTACTCTACCATTGAGTTAGCAACCCGGATAAGGGATAAGATTGTAGATACGATCGGAATAAAAAAAAATTAAACTTTTTTATTTTTTAATTATTAAAAAATAAAAATATTTATATATATATTATATATAAAATATATAAATAAATATAGAATTCTAATAAAGATAAAGAGATTGCCCGCCCATCAAAACATTAAACTAGTAAGAAATCAAAAAGAACCATTTGACGATCTACTAGAAATATAAACATTAAAATGAAAAAAAAAAAAACTTTTCTTCTTGTGACGCAGTGAATTTGGTGAACCCATCATTTAAATGATGCAAATAAAGAAACTTATGGACCGTGGAGAAATAAATCTATTTCTCCACGATCGAATTATATTTGTTCGATACAACATTGTCAATATAAATTGAATGTTGAGAAAACAAAAAAATCTCAAATAGATCAAACCATCAAACCTAAATAATTAAGTAAAGCACTTGCGTTGGATTAGAACTACATAAATAAGAAATGTAGTGTAAACGGGGGAATAAGTCAAGGAAGAAGTAGGAAAAAATATCGAATTTTTTGAATAGAGATACAGATACAATAAGTAGGATTGCCCCCTTTGTTTGTTTGTTTTGGGAGTCCATCCAAAACAAAAAAAAAAAGGATCGGTGGAGAAATAATTACATAAAGTCAGATACTAGGCACCCCTTTTTGATTCCATTAATTGGACTTTGTTTGATTAACTCGAAGTTCTTTAAAGACCTCCGCCTTCTTTGAAATATCATGAACAGTTCCTGTAGGTTGAGCACCCCTTTCGAGGAAATATAGAATAGCCGGAACATTTAAATAAGTTTGATTCTTTATCGGATCGTAAAAACCGACTTTACGAAGATCTCTTCCCTCTCTTCGGGATCGAACATCAATTGCAACGATTCGATAGATGACTCATTGGGATAGATGTAGATGAGGAATCCCCCCCTCCCCTAGAAACGTATAGGAGGTTTTCTCCTCATACGGCTCAAGAAAGAATGATTCGAATTTTTGTTCATGTATGAATTTTTGTTTATGTATATAGTGGCAAATGTATTCAAAAAGTTTTGAATTAGACTCTAATTTGAGTCATTTTTTGTTCTTCTCAGAAGAGAAGAAATATATCATTCGTACTCATAACTCAAGTTATGTAATTATCAAAGGCCCCAAAAGGAGATCCTTAATCTTAAACATTTATTGAGCCGTCTCTAACCCATTTTATTTGTCTCGCCTAGAATTTTTTTCCGTATTCTAATTTAGTTCTAGTTGTTGAAACAGTTGAAAAATGGCGTTTACTTGTTCTGGTATCCGTTATCCTTGCTTTGAATCATTGGGTTTAGACATTACTTCGGCGATCCTTAATCGTTTCAAAATGGCAACAACATACCCTTTGTTATTTCTTTCTATTGAAAGAATCGTACGAATGATTGATTCCCCTACGATACAATTTGGATCAAATAGTTTTACCAATTCCGAACTATTTGACTTTTTGGTTTGAACCCCATTTGAATTTAACCCTTTCGATTTCTATATCGAAGATATACTTACGTTACGAAGTTTTTCCAACCTATTGATTGATACTAACCCTAGACTCTTCCCCTGATAAAAAAATCAATACTTTATACTCGAGTTCCATCATGTACTATTTACAACCAAAAAAAAGGATTTCCTAGTGAACAGAACAAACTATGTCGAGCCAAGAGCATCTTCACAGATATATAAAATGGTGGATTCCCGCATCCACAACCGATGATGTCCTTCAAGTCACACGTTGCTTTCTACCACATCGTTTCAAACGAAGTTTTACCATAACATTCCTCTAATTTGGAACCGGTATGCGTATACCCGGTATGGAATTGATTCAATATGGAATCATGAATAATCATTGGCTTAATTGATACCTAGTAGTCCACACCTTCCTTATACTTCCTTATATATAAGGAAGCATAGGTATTTTTTTTTTTTTTTTTCTGGAGAAGTCTCAGGAAAGATTTAACATAATCTTATATCAGAGGAATGAAACTTTCATTTATCTTTCCATACTTTCTATAAAAAAAAAAAAAAAGAAAATCGATTTTTTATTTTATACATCACATGTCGTTGACACTCGATTTCGTTTGTAAAAATGTGAATTGATACGTTTGTGAGTGTGAGAAAGTGAATAAATAACAATACAATAAGGAGTATATAATTCATAAAACTATGATTAAAAATCTGAAAAAAAAAAAAAATAGAATCACATTGTATTGTATCCAATATTCCCCCCTACTTTTAGGGGGGGAGATGGCTAAAAGTACCTCACCCTTCCTCTGATAGAATCAATCTGGGACGGAAGGATTCGAACCTCCGAATAACGGGACCAAAACCCGGTGCCTTACCGCTTGGCCACGCCCCATTTAGATTTCGATTGTGCACTAATAAACACTAACATGGGTATTTGCTGTTCGTCAATTCCAGCCTAAATCAAATATCTATAGAATCGGCGTTGCTAAGATTCAGCATGTGTGTAGATGTAGAATCGAAATGAATTCATTGATCATTACATATAATTCAATTAAGATATTGTATGAAAGTATGATTTCTTCTATTCTGATATTCTGATTTAAGAATTGAAGGATTTTTGATTGGGGGAGTTCCAAGAAAAAGAAAGATTTTTGGCAAACCTTCTCTTCTTTCTTTTCTTTATTTTTATTTTTCCTTATATCAATATCAATAACCCGATAAAAATAAAATTCTCTCTAAAAACGAAATGTTTGGTATGCTTAATATCTTAAGTTTAATCTGTATCTGTCTTAATTCGGCCCTTCATTCGAGTAGTTTTTTATTCGCCAAATTGCCCGAGGCTTATGCCTTTTTAAATCCAATCGTAGATGTTATGCCAGTCATACCCGTACTCTTTTTTCTCTTAGCCCTTGTTTGGCAAGCTGCTGTAAGTTTTCGATGAGATCTTTAATACTGAGATGAGAAAGATTCACGATTTCTTTGAAAAAAAAAAAATTTCTAACAAAATTTATAAAAACAATTGATAAGATCAGATAAGTCCTACATTATGAACTCCCAATTCAA